AAATTGCTGAATGTTCAGGTGGAAGGGACCTTCTTTTTTTTTTTAAGATTTTAGAAAAGACGAGGAAAATCTTAGCTACTAAATCCTTGTACATTTCCATTGAAATTAGGGAGTCCATGTCCAAATACAGGTGGTTCCTAGTTACATATACATCTGATCATATAGCTATTTTGTTTATGTATTACAATAAAGCAGGAGGTTTTAAAATGCGAGATCTAAAAACATATCTCTCCGCGGCACCGGTACTAAGTACTTTATGGTTTGGGTCTTTAGCAGGTCTATTGATAGAGATTAATCGTTTTTTCCCAGATGCGTTGACATTCCCTTTTTTTTCATTCTAGTTATTTTATTGGTCTAACTGTTGGCAGAGGAGGGATTGAAGAAGATTAGAGATAGAACGCAATATCTGTGACTAGTACTTCTCCCCTCCCTACTCTTTCTTTTCTTTGTTGTTTTATTATTCTATATTTTATTATATTTATTTGTTATTATTATTATATTTAATATTAGATATTATTAGAAAAAATTAGAATAAGTTCGAAAAGAGAAAGAATAAAATTTTAGTCAACCTCAGTAAAAGACGGAACTCGCCCCAGGCCTAAATAGTGATAACGAAAATGGAAATGTGGCTATGGCAACAGTATCATAAAGATACACTTATTAAATGAAATACTCTACTTCAATTCTCAATCTAAATAGGAACTATTTAGAATAATTAAACCCATTGTATTACTTAATTATTAATATATTGATTGCAACGAAATCTTTCATAAATTGGAATTGGATTTCAAGCTCGCAACTTCCATTTTTTTCTTTCCTTTCTTTTTCTTCGATTCGGATCGAAAAATAGAACAGTTAAGTGAATAGAAAACCAAAAAGGGGGTTCATGGCCAGGGGTAAGGATGCCCGAGTAAGAGTTATTTTGGAATGCACCGGGTGTGTTCGAACGGGTCTTAGTGTTAATAAGAAATCAAGAGGCATTTCCAGATATATTACTCAAAAAAATCGACACAATACACCTGGTCGATTGGAATTGAGAAAATTCTGTCCCTATTGTTACAAACATAAGATTCACGGGGAGATAAAGAAATAGATAGAATCGATCACCTGCGTGTCACTCCTTCAAGGAATCTGAAAAAAGAGATATTAACTATATCTTAGATAGTTAATAACACGTAATTAATATACCATATATTAAAAACTTGATATATTAATAGCATAGAATATATAGAATCTCTAAAAAAAAATTCTATTTCTTAATTCTAAATCATTTTAGATTTGATCAAACGAAATAGGATTTTTTGGATAAGGAATAAACAAAACATGCATAAATTCAAGCGACTTTTTCATAAATCCAAGCGTTCTTTGCGTAGGCGTTTGCCCCCGATCAAATCGGGGGATCGAATTTCTTATAGAAACATGAGTTTAATTAGTCGATTTATTAGTGAACAAGGAAAAATATTATCTAGACGGGTAAATCGATTGACCTTAAAACAACAACGATTAATTACTATTGCTATCAAACAAGCTCGTATTTTATCTTTGTTACCGTTTCTTAATAATGAAAAACAATTTGAAAAAGGCGAGTCGACTGCTAGAACTGCTGGTTTTAGAACCCGAAATCAAATCAATAGGCTTACTCTTCAATAGAATCAAACTCCCAATCCGAATTCAAATAAGGATTTCTTTTTTGTTTAAAATACAGGTTGTAAGAAAAAAACGAATTGAATTGGGTAAGAACAAGGAATCAATCTTTTTTTATTGAACGTGTTTGCTCATTTTAACGACTGTATCCTATCCTATTCTATAATACAAATTTCTACTCTACCTTCCCGGAGTTCATTATTCAGGGAACTCCATTTAAAGCATCTCGAGCGATTCGTTCCAATTGCCTTATTTTTTTATTTCATTGGAAATCATATAAAGACTTTTTTTATTTAATATAGCCATTTGCGCAAGTATTTTACGATTAAGAAGCAACTGCCTCTTGTACAGACTGTACATTAATATACTATAACTATAGGATACCCACCTCTCGCGAATTACTGCATTTATTCGCGTGATCCACAAACGACGAAAATCTCTCTTTTGCCTATCTCTATCCCGATGAGCCGAAACCAAAGCTCGTATTTTCTGTTGAGTAATAGTTCGAGTAAGTCTTGAACGAGCCCCCCGAAAGCTTGAGGCAAATAAACGAATTTTTGTTCTACGGTTCCGAGCTATATATCCTCGTCTAATTCTGGTCATTGAATAAATGAAACTTTGAGGAATAACTGATCAATTTGCTTGCTTTCAGTTACTCTTTATTTTCTTTACTAGCCTATTAATTAACAAAGCGGGTTCTCCCAATGTATAAGTAAAAACTCCAATGGCTTTTGCTACAATAACCTTCCCAACCACTATTTTTTTTCGAGGCATTTTATCAATGCCTCGAAAAAAAAGCACAGTAAATATAAATGGATAAAGAAATGGTGGGTTCCATCGTTTATATGGTTACTTCTTAAATTAAACGGTAAGGCCCTCTCTATACACCGGAGCCCCTTTCTTCGTTCTTCATTTAATCAATATATTAACTTGTACAGTTCACACTCTTTGACTCTACCCATGGGATTATCCAGTAATAGACCTTTCACAAGGAGATCCACCCAATACAGTAACGGTATTTAATTATGAAGATTTGTTGGGTAGCTGACCCTCTGAGTCCGTTCTTGCAAGAGTCTGGGCAGAATTTTTCTGCTTTTTAAATCAAAAAGAATTTCCCTGGATAATCAGTTGTTACCAATGGGTAATTCTTTTCATCTTAAATTGAAAAATTAAGGGGTGCACATGTTTGTCCCAATGGAAACCAAAAATTTAGTCCACAATATACACAATAACAAGATATGGTAGATCTTTTTTTTAGATCGTGAATGGAGGAACTCCATTCTATCCTATTCGTTGGTACTGTATCGATCACTGATACTGTAATTTTTTTCTTTTGTCCCAGCCCAGGATCTGAACGAGTCGCACATACACCCGAATACATGTTCCTCGGCGCTGAGGACATCCCCTAAGAGCGGGGGATTTCGTGACATTTTTTATTGGCTGCCTTGTATTCCTAATAAGTTGTTTAAGAGTTGGCATGGAAATCGTATCTGAATCCTATATCGAAAGGGGATGGTTTAGATTGATCCTAACCGGATGATTATGATTTCTTTTAATATATTTTTATAAATATAAATTTTCCTAAATTTAATATACTAAATATTAACTATTTAACTGTTAAATCTTAAAATTTCAAAATTTGATTTTAAATGTTATTTATGTGAAATCTTTGCTATTTTTCAACCGCTACACGATCAACAATTCCATGGGCTTGGGCTTCTGTTGCTGACATAAAAGCATCCCTTTCCATGTCTTCGGATACCATCCATAAGGGTTTGCCCGTTCTTTGTACATAAACCCTTGTGATGGTTTCGCGGAGCTTCAGCAGTTCTTCCGCTTCCAGGACAAATTCTCCTACTTGTGCCATAAAAAAAGCACTAAAAGGCTGATGGATCATTACCCTGATGATAGAACATAATAAATGGTTATTCGATCTTTCATGATTAAGGCAGTAGAAGATAAAAAGAAAGAATAAGAAAAAAAAAAAAATAAAAAACGATAGAATTGACCAACCGTACATGCATGGTTTGCACATTGCATACGGCTCTTTAATAGAATTGACTTTTACCTTCCATCAAAGAAAAAAAATCAGAAAATATAGAGTCTATCAGACCCAGATCGGTAAATGATCTAATAACCGCCCTTCCTTTTTTTTTTGGAATTAAAAAAAATACTATGACGGTTCCGTTGCTTTATATCTTTATATATATTTTTTTTTCATTTGTGATTCAGCAATCCCAAAGTTTCTTTTTTTGGTATTCTTTTCTTTCCGAACATAGCCAAAACAGTCTTTCTTTGGGTGTGAAAAAAAAATAAGGTTTGTGACACTGAAACAGGCCTCCGATAAATAAGAAAAAATCGGCAATACCTTTTTTCATACTACTCTTTCGATATATAATTTAATGATTTTTGAATTGTTTTTGAAAAAGCAATACAATTTTGTTTCTATCGAATTCGAAGTGCCATGCTATTATTACTGAAAAAAATTTTATATGGTGAAGGCATAGTCTTTTTTATCTCAAAAAAAACTCATTGGCGCCAAGCGTGAGGGAATGCTAAACGTTTGGTAATTTTTCCTCCGACCAGGATAAAAGATCCCATTGAAGCGGCTAATCCCAGGCATATTGTCTGTACATCTGGTCGCACAAATTGCATAGTATCATAAAGAGCTATTCCAGGTATTACCCATCCGCCTGGAGAGTTGATAAACAAATAAAGATCTTTGGTATCACTCTCCATAGTTAGATATAATATAAGAGCAATAAGTTGATTCGCGAGATGGGTATTAATTATTTGGCCTAAAAAAAGTAATCTTTCTCGATAAAGTCGGTTGATTAGGATAAAATTCGATCCTTTAGGAACCGTACATGCATCCTTTGATGCATACGGTTCAACAAAAATCGCGAAAACAAAGAAGAATCAATGTATAGATCCTAGCTTTCCTTCTTTTTTCCTAAGAGGCTCTTTCTAATTTTCTATTCTAACGAAGAAATTTTTCTTCCATTTTTCAATAAAAATGAGTTTTGGCCTGTTTACCTAAAAAAAGGGGCATTTACTAAACTTTTCGAACTAACTTCTTTTTGATGTATTGTTTCATCGAGATTCAATCTAAATCACGATGTCATTCTCTTGTTCCTGAATGGTCCTCTTCAATTCTTTTAGGTTTATGCTCTACTCCGAGTAAAGATCCACCCGATTTTTATTTGCACATATAGAGCAAAAGCCCCCACTACCACGTCTTTTTGCGAAGACTTCTTTTTTTTTTCAATTCATTTCATGTCTTCCGTTAAATATTCGACGTATTTATTATATTAGTCACGTAATTTTGATTAACAGTTGGAAATTACTTTAATTTACTTTAATTTAATAAAAAAAGTCAAATATGATACAAATAGTAATCATAGATAATCTATTACCAATTGGGTTTTTTCTAAACGGAGCCTGGATACCGCGTTTTTTTATTAGTCCAAACAAATAAGCCAACCATAAATTTTATTCTAATCGATAATATTAATCTGGATACCTCTCAACAAAAAAATCTTATTTTATTTCATTGCACTTCACGCTCCAAAGTTTTGATGATTCGATCAATCCTTTTTGGGCGAAGCTGAAGGATATCTCAATCGGGGGAGAAAACGGGGAAATACCATATGACCCACTATATCTGACAAGTCGCACTATATGTCAACCCAGGATGAAGCGTTTTCCCCAGGATTTCGAAAGGGTATTCTTGGAACACCAATAGGCATAAAATGAAAGAAAAAATTAAGTACTATATCTCACTTTGATGTGGAATCGTAATAATGGTTTTTTTTTAATAATATTGTCTTTTCTTCTCTATTTTAGCCATAAATTAGATAAATTTATAAATAAACTCAAGGAAGACAGAATGAATAAAATAACAGAAATTGAGGCACTTTGAAAGATAAAGGAATACGACCATATAAAATGATATCAATCCCCCCTTGCGTATTGGTACTTATCGGGTATAAAATAGATTTGCTTCTCTTTGTTCCTACGAACAGAATTAGAATTGTTCCTTTATTATTACTACATTACTAAAAGACTGGAACAAAGATTAATCCTTTCTCTCAGATAATGCACTGAAAGGGAGAGGTCCATAGTATAGTTTTCCAATGCAATAAAGTTACATAGTGTCTATTTTTTGTTGATACAAGGGGTATTTTCCATGGGTTTGCCTTGGTATCGTGTTCATACCGTCGTATTGAATGATCCCGGTCGTTTGCTGGCTGTCCATATAATGCACACGGCTCTGGTTGCTGGTTGGGCTGGTTCGATGGCTCTATATGAATTAGCAGTTTTTGATCCCTCTGACCCTGTTCTCGACCCAATGTGGAGACAAGGTATGTTCGTTATACCCTTTATGACTCGTTTAGGAATAACCGATTCATGGGGCGGTTGGACTATCACAGGCGGGACTATAACGAATCCGGGTATTTGGAGTTACGAAGGTGTGGCCGGGGCACATATTGTGTTTTCTGGATTGTGCTTCTTGGCAGCTATTTGGCATTGGGTGTATTGGGATCTAGAAATATTTACTGATGAACGTACAGGAAAACCTTCTTTGGATTTGCCTAAAATCTTCGGAATTCATTTATTTCTCTCAGGAGTGGCTTGCTGTGGGTTTGGCGCATTCCATGTAACAGGATTGTACGGTCCTGGAATCTGGGTGTCCGATCCTTATGGACTAACCGGAAAGGTCCAATCTGTAAATCCAGCGTGGGGTGTGGAAGGTTTTGATCCTTTTGCTCCGGGAGGAATAGCCTCTCATCATATTGCAGCAGGGACATTGGGCATATTAGCGGGACTATTTCATCTTAGTGTCCGTCCGCCACAACGTCTATACAAAGGATTGCGTATGGGAAATATTGAAACCGTCCTTTCCAGTAGTATTGCTGCTGTCTTTTTTGCGGCTTTTGTTGTTGCTGGAACTATGTGGTATGGTTCAGCGACTACTCCGATTGAATTATTTGGTCCCACTCGTTATCAATGGGATCAGGGATATTTCCAGCAAGAAATATATCGAAGAGTTGTTGCTGGGCTAGCCGAGAATCAAAGTTTATCCGAAGCTTGGTCTAAAATTCCTGAAAAATTAGCTTTTTATGATTACATTGGGAATAATCCGGCAAAAGGGGGATTGTTCAGAGCGGGCTCGATGGATAACGGGGATGGAATCGCTGTTGGGTGGTTAGGACATCCTGTCTTTAGAGATAAAGAAGGCCGTGAACTTTTTGTGCGTCGTATGCCTACTTTTTTTGAAACATTTCCAGTTGTTTTGGTAGACAGTGACGGGATTGTTAGAGCCGATGTTCCTTTTCGAAGGGCGGAATCGAAGTATAGTGTCGAGCAAGTAGGTGTAACTGTTGAGTTCTATGGCGGTGAACTCAACGGCGTCAGTTATAGTGATCCCGCTACTGTTAAAAAATATGCTAGACGTGCTCAATTGGGTGAAATCTTTGAATTAGATCGTGCTACTTTGAAATCCGATGGTGTTTTTCGTAGTAGTCCAAGGGGTTGGTTTACTTTTGGACACGCTTCATTTGCTCTACTCTTCTTCTTTGGGCACATTTGGCACGGCGCTAGAACCCTGTTCAGAGATGTTTTTGCTGGTATTGATCCAGATTTGGACGCTCAAGTAGAATTTGGAGCATTCCAAAAACTAGGGGATCCAACTACAAAAAGACAAGTAGTTTGATACAAGATTGCTCCCTTATCTATTTTTTTTTTTTTTTACTTTTTTGACATGGGGTTACCGGAGACATTTTGATCTTAATCGCCGACTTGTCTTTGAGTCTTGCTCCTTCTTTAATCCAGGAGATGGCTCCAAATAAACAGGTACGGAAGCTATAATTGTAAACCACAATCAAATCTATGGAAGCATTGGTTTATACATTCCTCTTAGTCTCGACTCTAGGTATAATTTTTTTCGCTATCTTTTTTCGAGAACCACCTAAAGTTCCAACTAAAAAGATGAAATGATTTTTCATTATCTCGCTTGAAGTAATGAGCCTCCCAATATTGGGAGGCTCATTACTTCAACTAGTCCCCGTGTTCCTCGAATGGATCTCTTAGTTGTTGAGAAGGTTGCCCAAAAGCAGTATATAAGGCATACCCAGTAAAACTTACAAGTAAACCAGATATAAAGATGGCAACTAGGGTTGCTATTTCCATTATTATAGAATTTCAAGATCACAATGGATCTATGAGATAAGATTACTTATTTACAATGAAATTCTATACAAAGTCAACAGATCTCAATGAATACAAAATAGGATTTATGGTTACACAAAGCGTTGAGGGTAGTTCTAGATCTCGTCCAAAACGAACTGGTGTAGGGGGGTTGTTGAAACCATTGAATTCGGAATATGGTAAAGTAGCTCCTGGATGGGGAACTACTCCATTGATGGGAGTCGCAATGGCCTTATTTGCAATATTTCTATCTATTATTTTAGAGATTTATAATTCTTCCGTTTTACTAGACGGAATTTCAATGAATTAGATTTCTCAGAATCACTAAGTCCTAGCTTTGTTTTGCTTTTCACTCTAAAGAAAAGCGTTTAGGCTTGTGTTTTGGGTCCGTTTTGGCAGTTCGACCGCGGAATTTTTTTGTTTCTGTATTTGCGGAATATGAGTGTGTGATTTGTTAGAATTGATCCTATTGATAGTACAGAGAACAAGTCTGTCATCTTGATAGAGATGCTTTCCCTCGTCAGATATTCATTCTAGTATCTGGAGCACGAAATATATGAAATAGATTACGAAGTATTAGAACTATGATTCATACTTAATATTCAGACCTCGCGGCCGGACTCCAAAAAATCTTTCAAACTCCTCTTCATGCTTATTTTGATCACAGGGCAAGTGTGTTTTTTTTTTTTTTTATTATATCTATTCCTATTCATTGAATAAGTGATGATACAATGGTTCTTACTCAGAGAATTGTTGGACTTAGCTTGAAGGTTTTATCGAATCATCGCGGTTCTAGTATGAATCTGGGGTTTCAATCGGTTCATGGGGTCTTAACAAGAGAATTCCTATCAAGCACTAAAAAAGAAAGTAAACCCATATTACAAACAAAAATAATAAATCAAAGAAAGTAAATAGGTAAATAGAAGATTCAAGAGGCCTGTGACGATCAACATCAAGACGAATGCACCAACTTGATATTTTGGCATTATAACCACAAAAAATAGTTTCAAGAATAGTTTCTAGTTTTCGGATTTTTTTTTTGTTCTTTTATATCTTCTGAGAAGATTGAATCATAGGATTAAGACGTTTCTTTACTATTACACATATTTGTTTCCACCAGTATTTTGGTCTTTCTGTTTTGTTTGAGCTGTACAAGATGAAAGTCTCATTTACGGTTCGTGGAGGGGGAGTCCCCTTGGGTTACCTATCTCAATAAAGTCTATGATTGGTTCGAAGAACGTCTTGAGATTCAGGCGATTGCAGATGATATAACTAGTAAATACGTTCCTCCTCATGTAAACATATTTTATTGTTTAGGGGGAATAACGCTTACTTGTTTTTTAGTACAAGTGGCTACGGGGTTTGCTATGACTTTTTACTATCGGCCAACCGTTACTGAGGCTTTTGCTTCTGTTCAATACATAATGACTGAAGCCAATTTTGGTTGGTTAATCCGATCAGTTCATCGATGGTCGGCAAGTATGATGGTCCTAATGATGATTCTGCACGTATTCCGTGTGTATCTCACCGGTGGCTTTAAAAAACCCCGTGAATTGACTTGGATTACAGGCGTGGTTCTTGCTGTCTTGACCGCCTCTTTTGGCGTAACCGGTTATTCCTTACCTTGGGACCAAATTGGCTATTGGGCAGTAAAAATAGTAACGGGTGTACCGGAAGCTATTCCTGTAATAGGATCCCCTTTGGTAGAGTTATTGCGAGGAAGTGCTAGTGTGGGCCAATCCACTTTGACTCGTTTTTATAGTTTACACACTTTTGTATTACCTCTTCTTACTGCCGTATTTATGTTAATGCATTTCTTAATGATCCGTAAGCAAGGTATTTCCGGTCCTTTATAAATAAAGGATATAAATCATAGATAGTTGTAATCAATCATTGATCACTTGGGGGAGAAGAGTATTTCATTGCTATAAATATGGATTATTGAAAAGAATAAGACATGTATTTGGATATTTTCCTTCAACTTTACAAAACAAAATTGTATTATTTATTTGACATGACTAGTTGACGGGAATTTTCCTAAGAGAAAATGGATTATGGGAGTGTGTGACTTGAACTAGTGATAAAGCCGTGTAGATATGTGCTTTTTTCTGCCACATTGAAATTCACAAATAAATGTGTCTTTGTT